ACGGTCGATAATATCAGAATCTGATGAATCAGCCCGGGTCGGTTTACTAATGGGATGCCCTAATGTGTTACAAAAATTCGCTTTAGACAATGATCCAATCAGAGGAATAATTGGAACTATTGTCTCGAACTTCTTCATAGCATTATTTATTAGAAATGAATTTTCTAGCATTTGACTTCGTACCACTGAAGAATTTAGTCGTACGTTTGAACGATAGCCCAAAAAGTCAAGAGAATACTTGCATAATTGGTTTATATCGATCCTTCCTGGTTGAAACCACGCATAAAAATGATATTGCCATAAAGTAACAAGGTAATATTTCCATTTATTCATCAGAAGAGGCGTATCTTTTGAAGCCAGAATTGATTTTCCTTGATATCTAACATAATGCATGAAAGGATCTTTGAAGAACCATAGGATGCACTGAAAATCATTATCAAAGAAGACTTTGGCAAAATGTTCTATTTTTACATAGAAATAGATTCGCTCAAAAAAGATTCCAGAAGATGTTGACCGTAAATGAGAAGATTGATTACGGAGAAAAAGAAAGATGGATTCGTATTCACATATATGAGAATTATATAGGAACAAGAATAATCTTGGATTACCTTTTGAAAAAAGGGTAATATGTTTCTTTGGAGTAATAAGACTATTCCAATACTCGTGGAGAAAGAAACGTAATAAATGCAAAGAAGAGGCATCTTTCACCCAGTAGCGAAGGTTTTGAACCAAGATTTCTAGATGGATGTGATAGGGTATTAGCACATCCGACACATAATCTAAATGTGAAAATTTGTCCTCTAAAAAAGGAAATATGGAATGAATTGATCGTAAATTATGCGATTTTGCTATTTCTTTCCTTTCTAAGGAAGATACTAATCGTAGGGAAAATGGAATTTCCACAATGACTGCAAATCCCTCTGAGATAATTTGAGAATACAAATTCTTGTTGTGCCCAAAAAATGGATTTTGGATAGAATCATTAGCTGAAAAAATCAAAGGATTCTGTTGATACATTCGAGTAATTAAACGTTTCACAACTATTGAACTAGATTTCTTGTCATAACCTGCATTTTTGAACCTATTTAAACCATGATCATGAGCAAGTGCATAAATATACTCTCGAAAAAGAAGTGGGTATAGGAAGTCATGTTGTCGAGATCTATCTAGTTCGAAATATCCTTGAAATTCCTCCATTGGAAATTTGATTTGACCCCAAAAAGAAAAAAAAGGTAGGGGATTTATTGGTTATCAAATGATACATCGTGCGATACAGTCAAAACAAGGTATTCTAGTAAGAAAAGAATAAATACCTCGTAGACAGGTAGACTCATTAACGGACTCTCTATCCTCTCTTTTTCAATCGAATTAGTTTATATTCGTTATAGGATAAGAAGATGGATTAGAAATCCTTTATTTTTCATTTCAACCCAATCGCTCTTTTGATTTTGGAAAAAAAAAATATCTTTATCAATATGCCGCTTCTTCTACACATTTATGTACAACCTAGAATAGGAAATAGCTAATAGTTAGGACTCATTAAAAAATGGATAATCATCCATTCATGGAAAAGCCCTTCCCGTACCAGGTACTAATATCTTTTTAACGTGTAATTAGATCGGGTAATCAGTCAAATTAAGAAATTATGAACAGAAGTTCGTTGCTTTTTCTTTCTTTATAATTAATTGAGGTCATAGGACTCTATCCATTTATTCATTCGACCCAACTCTGAATTAATTTCATTTTTTTCTCACTAAGAATTCAAACAAGGTTTTGAACCGATCCAGTAAGAATGAAATATTTTCAGAATTCTCTATTGATACGACATGCTGTTTTTTCCAGTCATTCCTTTCAGGATCAGTCGTGGTCTTACAAACTCTACCGAAGGTATGAACGAATCCGTTACTTCATATAAATGTGTAAAATATGCTAGCCGCACTTAAAAGCCGAGTACTCTACCGTTGAGTTAGCAACCCGAAAAAAAATTAGGATATGTAGATACAATTGGAAAAAATAAAGAAATTCAATTGCACGACGCAATCAAAACATCGAACTAGCAATAAAATTCAAATTGATTCTAAAATTATGAATCTAAAAAATAAAAATAAAGAGATCCAATAAGAATAATCAAATTTTCAGATAAAAAAAAAAAGCAATTTGGATAGATTGACTCTTCTCGTTTATGTTATCCATTTTTTTTTAACCAAAAAAGACTTCTTCTTTGTATCACAAAAAATCGAATGAACCCATATATATAGATATTTTTTTTTTTTTGTGAATGAAGTAAAATAAAAAAAACGAAATCTAAGAAAGAAAAATATAAGAAAGATAAATAGATCCCTTTCTACACGATCGAATTATATTTGTTCAATACACTGTTGTCAATATGAATAGTTCGAAAAAAATACAATAAAAAAAAAGTATAAATAGAGCAAAAGAAGAGGAAGGGAGTGGGGAAAGTATAGTAGAAAAAAAAACTTACACTTATACAAAGCTATATACGAATCACCCACACCCTCTTCTTTTGTATTTCATTAATTGACTTTCCTTTAATTAAGACGAAATTCCGTAAAAACAAACCCCCGCCTTCTTTAAAATATCATAAACAGTTCCTGTAGGTTGAGCGCCTTTTTCAAGAAAATATAGAATAGCAGGAATATTTAAATACGTTTGATTATTTATCGGATCATAAAAACCCACTTTCCGAAGATCTCTTCCTTCTCTTCGGGATCGAACATCAATTGCAACGATTCGATAAACGGCTCATTGGGATAGACGTAGATAAACTAGAACCCCCCCTAGAAACGTATACGAAGTTTTCTCCTCGTACGGCTCGAGAAATTAGAATATAGATATGTCTATGTATACAATTCTAATGTCAAATAGATCTATAAAAGCATTAAATCAAATAAATTAGACTATGATTATTTAATACTTTTTTTTTCTTTATCAAAAAAAAAAAGAATTTGTATTCTCAAAACTCAAGTTGAGTAATTCTGAAATAGCTCAAAAGAAAACCCTTAGGCATTTGATTTTTTGAGTGGTCTCTAACCCCTTTTTCTTTGTCTCATTTAGAATCTATTCGGACTCCTTATTCTTGATCTAGTTGTCGAGACAATTAAAAAAAAAGATATTTCCTTGTTCCAAAATATTTTCTCTTTGCCTTGAATCATTGGGTTTAGACATTACTTCGGTGATTTTTAATCGTTTCAAAATGGCAGCAACATGCCCCCTTTTCTGATTTATTTCTATCAAAGAATCATAAACGGTTGATTCCCGCACGATACACTTTGGATCAAAAGAGTTTCACTAATTCCAACAAATTTTCCTTTTTTGGATTTGAAACTTGCTCGAATTGGATCCTTTCGATTTAGAAATCGAAAATAGACTACACTTACGAAGTTGTTCCAACTTATTAATTGGCACTAACCCTAGATCCTTGCCCTGAGAAATGAATCAATACTTTCTACTCGAGCTACATCACATACTGTTTACACTACAACCCAAGAAAAAATGAGGTTTCTAGTGGAACAGAACAAAAAAGGATGTCGAGCTAAGAGCACCTTCATTCCTATAGAATCAAAAGGGTGGGTGTAAGAATCCACAACTGATCATGTCCTTCAAGTCACACGTTGCTTTCTACCACATCGTTTCAAACGAAGTTTTACCATAATATTCCTCTAGTTTGGAACTGATATGTAATTGATTCAATTAGGGAATCATGAATAGTCATTTGTTCGGTCGTTACATTGCTTTCTAAAGAAGTCTTAGAAAGAATTCAATTTCACCCTCGATTTTCTTTTTATTGGATGAATGCAATATTTTGATTTTATTTATTAATTATTAATTTCTAAATATTAGAAAGAAAAAAGCTCTTTGTATTGAATCTACATTGCATCTTCAAGTAACTTGAGAGGATATATTCAACAATCTTAGACTTCTTCGAATATTAAATACTCATAAGAAATCATTAAATTCAAATAGTTATTGAATTGAAAAAAAACCTACCCGGATATCACTATTTGATGAATAAAGTTTTACTAAAGATTACATTTATCATCATAAATAATCTATCTTTGAATTAAACCTAAATCTCAGTGATTAAAAAAATATAGATAGATAGAAAAAGAAATTTATTTCTTTTTTTCGTGGAGTGGATAAAAAAAAGTTGATGTAAAGGAAGATTTAGGCTCTTTTTCTTTCATTTCATACTGAAAAAGAAAATCATAAAAAAAAAAAATAATTCCCTCTATCAGATAGACTGAACAATTGTCAGTGGAATGAATTATGAATATTCAATATAGAATATTTCAAATGAACGGATCAAAAATCTTTTTCAAAAAACCAAAAAACGTTATCACTGAAATAGAACGACAATAATACATTAAGCATTTCCTCATTTTACGCGTAGTTTCTTTGACTGGTGGGGGTTCGTTCAATAATTTTTATTTAAAGTAAGGAGAATAGAATATAGAATGTATGAATTACCCCCTGTCTATATTATTCCATATATTTACAATTATTTATGAGAACCAAATCAAATACGAAATGAAATACCTAAAAATGAGGTTCAAAGAAAATAGATATGTTATATGTATGTAATTGATTATTTCTTAATCCAATTTGTACAAGCACAGCTAGTGAAATTGATATCTTACATTGTTAATTAATTCTTATTATATGGCACGTAAGACTTTTCGAAGTAACTAACTTAAACTTCAATATGAATATTCAATATTCAAAGTATAAGGGGATGGACATACGATGAAAAGCGCATTCAACCTCTTTCTTTTGCAATCCCCTTTTTTCTTTATTTCCAATTCTTCGAATCTATGTTCCTAGATCACAACTCGATTCAGTTCCATCTATATCTATCTTATTTGAATTTAATTTGTGAAAAAATAGGATTTAAAGAAGAATAGAATCATTAAAAATCAGAAACAAGAATCACATAATATCCAATATTTGACTCTTAAAGAGTAAAGAAGACAGTTCAAAAAGACAACCTTTCTTTATTCTGATAATAGATATTTCTATCTATATAGAGAATAGGTATTCCCTGGGACGGAAGGATTCGAACCTCCGAATAGCGGGACCAAAACCCATTGCCTTACCACTTGGCCACGCCCCATTTCGATTTCTATTCAATACTAATAAACACTAGTATTGTTTTTTGTTATTCGTCAATTCCAATCCAAAAAAATATCTATGGACTCTATTGTTCCTAGGGTTTTGACACGTGTAGAGATACAATGAAACTGAATTTATTGATCATTACATATAATTCAATTAAGATATTGTATAAAAGTATGATTTCTTCTATTCTTTTTTAATGTAAGAATTGAAGGATTTTTGATTGGTTGAGTTCAAAGAAAGATTTTTTGGTATACCTTACTCTTTTTTTTTTCATTTTTAAGGGATATCAATTATCAATAACAATAACTCAATCAAAATACAATTTCCAAGAAAAAAAAATGTTTGTTATGCTTAATATCTTTAGTTTGATCTGTATCTGTCTTCATTCCACCCTTTATTCGAGTAGTTTTTTCTTAGCCAAATTGCCGGAGGCCTACGCTTTTTTGAATCCAATCGTAGATTTTATGCCAGTAATACCCCTTCTCTTTTTTCTCTTAGCCTTTGTTTGGCAAGCTGCTGTAAGTTTTCGATGAGATCTTTAATACTGTCCTAGACATGATTTATTCGAAAAAAAAAATCGAACAATGGATAAGATCGGATAAGTCTCACAGCATGAACCCTCGATTCAAACAATTCTTAGATAGCTGCAAGAAATCTGACTCACTCTCTTTCCTTTCCTCATTCTGATTCTTTTTCATTTATTGAAAAACCCTTTTAGAGTCATCCCAAAATAGGAAAGATATTTTTTTTTTAATAAAAGACTCGACTCTTATTCCAAATGAATTTCTGAAAATTCTTTTTGATTTTTGATTTCGAGAAACCATTTTGTTTATTGGTGTCAAAATAGGATATGGGGTAGAAAAATGGAGAATCTATTCTCTTTTTTTTTTCAAAAAAAAAAAGATCTTGGAGATTGTGTAATGCTTACTCTCAAACTCTTTGTTTACACAGTAGTGATATTTTTTGTTTCTCTCTTCATCTTTGGATTCCTATCTAATGATCCAGGACGTAATCCTGGACGTGAAGAATAAAAAGGCCTTTCTTTTTACTTGCTTAATTTTTCAATGTTCTTACTTCGGATTTTATCTATTGTACATCCTTATTTATTATATTAAATAAAAAAAAAACAAGGGAAAGGTTTTGAAAAAAAAGAAAGAAAATACCAAGTCATCAACGGAAACGGAAAGAGAGGGATTCGAACCCTCGGTACGAAAAACTCGTACAACGGATTAGCAATCCGACGCTTTCGTCCACTCAGCCATCTCTCCCAATTGAAAAAGGATAATTACTATCTTACATTACACAAAAGATAAGGCTTGAAAAAAATCCTTTCTTTATCTCTCTTTATTCTTTTTTTGACTATATTGATATATACAACTTTAATATATACTACTTTTATAAGCAGTCCCATTTAGATAAAGAAAAGGTTCTAAAGAGATATTTCGAATAAAAAAAAATAAAAAAGCAAGAATACCTCTTCTTCCGAAAGAGCTTTTTTTCTTTTCACGGCCTGGCCTGGTCAGTACCTAGCCGGGCCATTTTTTGTTCCATTCCAAATCATAGATAAAATGATTTGTTTGAAAACAAAAGTGCTTATTATTGATTATTGAAACAACAATCAGAAGAAGGAATCTTTCCATTCCTATGATATGGAATTTCATTCTATAGAATCAAAGTGTCATTTTTTATTGTATTATTATTATTCTTTCTTTTCTTTCCTTCTTTTTTTCCTTTACTGGAAAAAAAGAAAAAAAATAAGGAACTGTGGATTGTTGTGCAATGCATTCTTATGTCATAACATAAATAGTTTTATCAAGCCCTACCTGTTCTGTCAAAAATCCTCCAGCAAAAGAAAGAACTTGTTCTTTCTTTCTTTTAATTTTGAATTAGGAGTGTTCTTTTACTAATCTGATTAGGTCTACTAACATGACAAAACCAAAACAAACACACCAATGCTATAATTTTCATCATTATTTTGTTTTGGATCCTATCTTGATTACGTCCGATTACCTTTTTTTGTTCGACAAAAGTTTCATTTATATACAATAATCGCATTGTAGCGGGTATAGTTTAGTGGTAAAAGTGGGATTCGTTTTATTAATCCCTTTTATAGTTAAGGGATCTCTCGGTTTGATTTGATTCATATTCCGAAAAAAAACTTTTTTTTCTTAAAAGGATTTAATCCTTTACCTCTCAACGAAGGATTCGAGGAAGAATATACATTCTCGTGATTTGTATCCAAGGGTCAATTAAAAATTGACAAATTGGATTATTTAATTGCGAAACATAATTTTTTTTTTAATTGGATCAATACTTCCAATTTAATGAGTATTAGTAAAGGATCCATGGATAAAGATAGAAAAG